GAACTTCAGGACATTATAGCTATCCTGGGGTTGGACGAATTATCCGAAGAAGATCGTTTAACTGTAGCAAGAGCACGAAAAATTGAACGCTTCTTATCACAACCCTTCTTCGTGGCAGAAGTCTTTACTGGTTCTCCAGGGAAATATGTTGGTCTCGCCGAAACAATTAGGGGGTTTCGATTGATCCTTTCTGGGGAATTAGACAGTCTTCCCGAGCAGGCCTTTTATTTGGTAGGTAACATCGACGAAGCTACCGCGAAAGCTATGAACTTAGAAGGGGAGAGCAAATTGAAGAAATGACCTTAAATCTTTGTGTACTGACCCCTAATCGAATTATTTTGGATTCAGAAGTGAAAGAAATCATTTTATCTACTAATAGTGGACAAATTGGCGTATTACCAAACCACGCCCCTATTGCCACAGCGGTAGATATAGGTCTTTTGAGAATACGTCTCAACGACCAATGGTTAACGGTAGCCTTGATGGGTGGTTTCGCTAGAATAAGTAATAATGAGATCACCATTTTAGGAAATGATGCGGAGATGAGTACTGACATTGATCCGCAAGAGGCTCAACAAGCTCTTGAAATAGCCGAGGCTAACTTGAGTAGAGCTCAGGGAAAGAGACAAGCAATTGAGGCGAATCTAGCTCTCAGACGAGCTCGGACACGAGTAGAGGCTGTTAATGTTATTTCCTAAAAAAAACACACATAAAAATAAGAAAAAGAAGTTCTTTAGAGGTTCTTTATTATATACCATATTTTGATTCTGCCAATTGAATACAATCAATTCTAGATGATACAACAAAAAAAAGAAGATGGCTAGAAAAACTTATTAGATACCAGAGTTGATGGTATCTAATAAGTTCTACCTACTATTGGATTTGAACCAATGACTTCCGCCGTATGAAAGCAATACTCTAACCACTGAGTTAAGTAGGTTATTCATCATCACAAAAAAAGGACCCATCGCCTCGGGGATTATAGGTGGAATAATTTTTCTACGCAATACCAATCCATTAACAGTAAGCGGATTAAAGAACTTTCATGTGGGATCCAATCTTGACAAGAAATTCTCTATATGTTAAGATGTCTATGACAAGGGCTATAGCTCAGTTAGGTAGAGCACCTCGTTTACACGTGCGCCAATGCTTTTCAAAGGGGCCCATTATGTAATGAACATAATTGATCTTATTGAGAAATCGATGTCTTACTCCATAGATTCGAAGGAACAAGAGAACAATAGCCTGACAAATATTTGATTTGGTCCGATTCGAGTGCGAATTCAGGTGCCAAATGAAATAGAACCTGCCATTGATTTGCTAATTGATAAGGTAAATACCAGCCCATTCAATGCTAGGCATAATGAGTATAAGGGACTCAAAAGAACCTCTTTTTATCCTATGAACTTTAAGGTGTATGAAGTCTCATATTTGACTCTTGTAGCGGAGCGATAGAGATTCCATTTAACTTAGGTTAATCTAGGCCAGAGGCAGACCTAAGTCAAGGTAACCCCTCTTTGAAACACTTTGGTATTGTTCCTAAATCAGAATACAAATCATCAATCACAGAACACATGGAGCCATCTTATTATCTTCCTGTAAAAAAGAAAAAATATGGTGGACTAACTGATCTTTATATTAATCAGTTGATGAAAGAGCCCAATGCAAGAAAATGCATGTTGGGTCTTTGAAACAGTTCGCATCATTTCGATAATAATTAGTTTGATCTGTTTTACCGAGAAGGTCTACGGTTCGAGTCCGTATAGCCCTAACACATTTCACTTTTTTTTTTTTCGTTTTGATTGAAAAAAAAGTGGAAATGGATTAAGAATTAAATTAATGCATTTTATATTTGTATTTTTATAATATAAAATGAACTAGAAAAATATAGTTATACTAATACGATTTCTTACGCTATAATTAGTCTTATTTATATAATTAGTCTTATTTATTAGTATTCTAATTATATTATACTATTTTTTTGTATTTAATTGAATTACTTTTTAAAAAGAGAAACCGAGATAAAGTAAGAAAGTTTTCTTTGGGTGGGAACATCCTATATCGATACCATATCTAAATGGAATAAAAAAAAATGGTAAGTAGGGTTCCATTGTATGAAAATAAGGCATGCACCATGGCAAACAAACTCTAAACTATGTAGTTTTATTTGATCAAATAAAATTCCCTTTTCCTTTAAGAAGTTCTGGATGAATTTACAATTGAAATTCAAATCTAATAATTCAACCTATTCCACATTAATAGGAGTCCATTTATGTTTCTGCTTCACGAATATGATATTTTCTGGGCATTTCTAATAATATCGGGTGCTATTCCTATTTTGGCATTTGTAATTTCCGGAGTTTTAGCCCCAATTAGTGAAGGACCAGAGAAGCTCTCTAGTTATGAATCAGGTATAGAACCCATGGGAGACGCTTGGTTACAATTCCGAATCCGCTATTACATGTTTGCTCTAGTTTTTGTTGTTTTTGACGTTGAAACG